AATAATTTATATTTATAGTTAAAAATCATAACATTAAAGTGCAAATTTAAAATTAATACAAATTTAAATATAAAATGAAGTGCCTGATAAAAGGATTAAACTGTAAATTTAATTATAATATAATATAAGTATTCTTCATTAAAATTTAAATTTATAATTATAATTTTGAAAATTATTAGTTTATTTAACTTAAAATTTTAAATAAAATATAATATAATATAGAAAAATAAAATAGGAGATATTATCAAAAATAAGAAACTTATTCTGTAATTAAATTTATATCACTTCAATCTCAAGCCAAAAATTATTATAATATAAAAAAAAAGTTGTAAATAAAAATAAATAGAAAAAACAGAAAAAAATAATATAAAAAAAAATAAAAACTTTAAATTTAACAAAATTATTAAATATATAATAATTCATTTAGAAATAAAGCCCATAAAAGGCGGAAACCCCGCTAAACTTAAAACCAAAAAAAAAATTATAAACTTATAAAATAACCTACCCATCAAAATAGTAGACTGATTAATATAATAAACATTTACTAAATTAAATAAATAACACACAGTTGCCAATATATATAAATACCTACAAAAATAATATTCAAAAAAAATGATACTAAAATTTAAAGCTACAAGTAATCAACATAAATGAATTATAGAAGAATAACTTATTAACTTCTGAATTAAAGTATTATTGATCCCCATTATTCTCCCAATAACAACAGACACCAAAATTAATATATTATAATTTAAAATCTCCAGCATATAGTAAATTATTAAAATAGGTATGATTTTTAAAAGTCTTCTCATTAAATAGAACCTCAATCAACCCATCTTACCTACAATCATAATTAACCAAAAATGAAAGGGAAATAAACCCAATTTAAATAATATTAAAAAAAATATCAACATATTTATTAGTAGTAATATATTAAATATAGAAAAAATCATTACACCCAACAAAATAATAGAAAAAAAAATCTGTACAATATAGTATTTTATAATCAACTCCACAGAATTATACCCAAGATTTAAACTAGTAACACCAACAAAAAATAAAAATATAATTTCTATAATAAATCACATGATTAATCAATTATTTGAAGACCACCCTAAAAATCTTATATATATTAAAATTATTATATAAAGAATCTTAAAATAGTTAATTAAAATAAAAGATTTTATCCTATAATTGAAATATGAGTCCAATAGCTTAAATCTTAGCTTATTATTTTAAAAGCAAAAAAATAAATGCATTATTTATTGTATCACAATAATCCTTTTATCAGGCATTTTAAAATTAATTTAAGTATTTTAAAACACTAATGTTTGATATTAGAAAAATCAATTAAATTTGATAAATTAAATTTTCTTATGCTCAGAAAAGTTTTCATCTCATTAATTATTCTTTATATATAAAAATACAGTATATAAATATTTAATTTTAATTTATTAAATATTTATATATTAAACTCACAATATTCATAATTAAATTAAACAACTAATAAACATAAATTAACCCTAATATACATATTAAATAAAATAATATATAATAAATATATTAATTAAAATTAATTATTATTTAATAATAGCTAAATAAAGTTAATTCTAATCTTTAATTTTTATTATTTATTTTAGTATAAAAATAATTTAAACTAATATCTTTTTTTTTTTTTTTTTTTTTTTAATATTAATATATTTATATAACACTCATTATATATTATTTTTAATATAATTAATTTATTATTTATTACTTATTATTATATGTACGTTCTCTTTATACATATATATCTATACTATTATTACAACTAATTTATTATACTATATATTTCTATTTCTTATCTATTAAATCTATATTATATTTACATAATATTAATTATCTTTATAAGTATTAATTATCATTTTATATTCTCATTTCTTCATTTTTATTATTAAATCACAATTTTAATTATTCATTAGTATAATTATTTTTATATAATTATTTATTTTTATTTAAATCATTTATTATATATTATTATTTTTAATAATTATAAATTATAATAATTTTCTTATGCTCAGAAAAGTTTTCATCTCATTAATTATTCTTTATATATAAAAATACAGTATATAAATATTTAATTTTAATTTATTAAATATTTATATATTAAACTCACAATATTCATAATTAAATTAAACAACTAATAAACATAAATTAACCCTAATATACATATTAAATAAAATAATATATAATAAATATATTAATTAAAATTAATTATTATTTAATAATAGCTAAATAAAGTTAATTCTAATCTTTAATTTTTATTATTTATTTTAGTATAAAAATAATTTAAACTAATATCTTTTTTTTTTTTTTTTTTTTTTTAATATTAATATATTTATATAACACTCATTATATATTATTTTTAATATAATTAATTTATTATTTATTACTTATTATTATATGTACGTTCTCTTTATACATATATATCTATACTATTATTACAACTAATTTATTATACTATATATTTCTATTTCTTATCTATTAAATCTATATTATATTTACATAATATTAATTATCTTTATAAGTATTAATTATCATTTTATATTCTCATTTCTTCATTTTTATTATTAAATCACAATTTTAATTATTCATTAGTATAATTATTTTTATATAATTATTTATTTTTATTTAAATCATTTATTATATATTATTATTTTTAATAATTATAAATTATAATAATTTTCTTATGCTCAGAAAAGTTTTCATCTCATTAATTATTCTTTATATATAAAAATACAGTATATAAATATTTAATTTTAATTTATTAAATATTTATATATTAAACTCACAATATTCATAATTAAATTAAACAACTAATAAACATAAATTAACCCTAATATACATATTAAATAAAATAATATATAATAAATATATTAATTAAAATTAATTATTATTTAATAATAGCTAAATAAAGTTAATTCTAATCTTTAATTTTTATTATTTATTTTAGTATAAAAATAATTTAAACTAATATCTTTTTTTTTTTTTTTTTTTTTTTAATATTAATATATTTATATAACACTCATTATATATTATTTTTAATATAATTAATTTATTATTTATTACTTATTATTATATGTACGTTCTCTTTATACATATATATCTATACTATTATTACAACTAATTTATTATACTATATATTTCTATTTCTTATCTATTAAATCTATATTATATTTACATAATATTAATTATCTTTATAAGTATTAATTATCATTTTATATTCTCATTTCTTCATTTTTATTATTAAATCACAATTTTAATTATTCATTAGTATAATTATTTTTATATAATTATTTATTTTTATTTAAATCATTTATTATATATTATTATTTTTAATAATTATAAATTATAATAATTTTCTTATGCTCAGAAAAGTTTTCATCTCATTAATTATTCTTTATATATAAAAATACAGTATATAAATATTTAATTTTAATTTATTAAATATTTATATATTAAACTCACAATATTCATAATTAAATTAAACAACTAATAAACATAAATTAACCCTAATATACATATTAAATAAAATAATATATAATAAATATGTAATAATTGTTAAATAAAAATTTTATTCTAGTTTTACAATTGTTAATAAAATATATAAATGTATATAATTTAAATATTAAAAATAAATAATTATTAACAATTAAAAATTAATAAATTAAAGAAATTTAATAATAAATAATAATAATAAATTAACAAATTCAAGTGCCAGCAGTTGCGGTTAAACTTAAAATTAATCAATTCTTTATACTAAAAACTAATATAAATTTAAATAAAGAATAAAAATTATTATTTAATAAGTTGAATTTATAATTATATAAAAAATCTTAAAATAAATATTAAAAAGTTAATAAATTATAATTAAAACTAGGATTAGATACCCTATTATAATAAATAAAAAAATACTAAAGTAGTAAAAGTTAAAATCTTCAAACTTAAAAAATTTGGCGGTATTTTAATCTAATTAGAGGAATCTGTTTTATAATTGATAAACCACAAGTTACCCAACTTATTAAAAAAATAATAATATTTATATATCGCTGTTAAATATAAATTAAAAAATTATATATAAAAAAATTATCTAATTAAAAAATCAAGTCAACACATAATAAAAAAATAAGAAAATATGGATTACATTTACTTTAAGTTAATAAAATTTTTTAATAAAAAAAAAATAAAAAAGGATTTAAAATTAAAATTTTTTAAAATTAAAAATTTAAATAAGAAATAATATATGTACAAATCGCCCGTCACTCTTATATAAATTAAGATAAGTCGTAACAAAGTAAATTAACTGGAAAGTGAATTTAGAAAATAAATAACTAAATATAAAGTTTATTATTTACACTAATAAAATGATTTTTTAAAAAATCTTTATTTATAAAAATTAATAAATTTATAAAAATTTAATTAAAACAAAAATATTAATAATAAAAAAATAAAATTAAAATATTAAAAAAGCTAAATTAATAAAAAAAAATGAAAATTTAAAAAATTAAATTAATAAAAAAGTAAAATTAAATTATTGTACCTTTTGTATCAGGGTTAATTAATAAAAAATTCAAAAGAATAAATCTCGAAAATAAAGGAAATAAATCTTAAATATTTATTATTGTAAAATAAATATAAAAAAATAAAATTTAGATTCCAAAAAAATACAACTTTATTATATCTAGTTATTAAAGAAATTAATTAAATTAAAAATTAACTTTTTAATCTTAAAAATTAATTTAAACTAATAAAGATTAATTTTAATTTTTAAAAGTTAAGTTTTAAAAAAAAATACATAGTAAAAAATATAACAAAATTAATATAATATTAAAAATTTATAATAAAAAAATATATCAAAATCATAAATAAACAAATAAATATTTTACATAAGACTTTCTATTATAAAAAAATTTAATTAAATTATTAAATAAAATAATAAATAAAAAAATGATTAAATTAATATATTAAATAAATTTAAATAAAGAATTAAGCAAAAATAATTTTCAACTGTTTAACAAAAACATAGTTTAAAGAAAATATTCTAAATAAATTCTGCTCAATGAAATAAATTAAATAGCCGCAGTAACTTAACTGTGCTAAGGTAGCATAATAATTAGTTTTTTAATTAAAAACTAGAATGAAAGAAAAAATGAAAAATTAACTTTTTAATAATAATAAATAAATATAAATTAATTAATAAGTTAAAAATCTTATATAAAATAAAAAGACAAGAAGACCCTTTAGAATTTAATAAATAAAAAAATTTAAATAATAAATTTTAATAATTATTAAGTTGGGGAGACTATGAAATCTATAAAACTTTCACTTTTTTAAAACAAAAATAAATGAATCAAAAAAAATATCCAGTTAATAGCCGAATAAAAAACAAATTACCTAAGGGATAACAGCGTAAAATTTCTAAAAAGATCAAATTTACAGAATAAATTACGACCTCGATGTTGGATTAAGAAAAAATTATAGAGAAGAATTTATAAAAATTAGGTCTGTTCGACCTTTAATCTCTTACATGATCTGAGTTCAGACCGGCGTAAGCCAGGTCAGTTTATATCTTTTATTTATAAATTTATTATAGTACGAAAGGATTTAATAAATCAAAAGAATTGTTAAATTAAATTATCATAATCAAATGTGTTAAATTTAGAATTTAAATAAGTAATATAATATTACATTTAATAATAACAAAAATGATAAATATAATTATTTTAATTCTTACCATTATATTAAGAATTGCATTTTTTACCTTAATAGAACGAAAATTAATTAGATATATACAAAATCGAAAAGGACCCAATAAAGTTACTATAATGGGAATACTCCAGCCAATCTCAGATGCTATTAAACTCATAAGTAAAGAATTAAATCTAAATATAAAATCAAATTTTACAATATATATAATTTCACCCCTTATGAATATTATATGCTCAATAATTATATGAATATCATTCCCCTTTATATTTAATTTTAGTTTCATAAAAATAAGCCTATTATTCTTAATTAGATGTTCATCATTTAATACAATTACAATTATAATCATAAGATGATCCTCAAATTCAAATTATGCATTTATCGGAATAATGCGAACAATTGCTCAATTAATTTCTTATGAAATTAATTTTATAATAATTATTATCGTTATAATTAACTTAAATGAAGAAATTAATATTAATATAATAACAAAAATACAAAAATACTTACCCACCCTTATTTTTTTACCAACCTTATTTACAATATGAATATTAACAATTCTAGCAGAAACAAATCGAACACCGTTCGATTTTTCAGAAGGAGAGTCAGAATTAATTTCAGGATTTAATATTGAATTTAGTAGAAATATATTTATACTACTATTTTTAGCAGAATATGCAAGAATTTTAATTATATCATTTTTAACTACTAACCTATTTATTAATTTTTCCCCACACACCATTCCATTTATAACAACATACTTAATAATAACAAGAATATTTATCTGAACTCGCTCAACTTACCCACGATTTCGATATGATAAACTAATAAAACTTAACTGAACTCAAATATTACCATCCACAATATTTACTCTATTTTTATTAATTATAATTAAGCTTTATTATACTAAAAAATATCATAAAAATTAGAGAATTATTAAAAATTCTTAATAATATTTTCAAAATATTAAATTACTAATTTAGTAAAAAATTATATAAGCTACTAAGAAACTAATTTAATAAATTATCTCAAAATTTAACAAAATATACATATATAAAAAAAAAAAAAAAAAAAAAAAAACCAAGCAGCTGGCCAATGCCATAGAAAGGGTATTCAATTGGACAGGACCCCACTCATATTAATAAAAATAAATTATTAATAAATAAAAAATATGTAAAATCTATAAATGGATAAAATTTAAGACTATTAAATTTTCTATTGATAAATATTAGAATTAATAAAATTAAAATAGAACAAAATAAAGAAATTACCCCCCCCAGCTTATTAGGAACCGATCGAAGAATCGCATAAGAAAATAGATAATATCATTCAGGCTGAATATGAAGGGGGGTAATTATAGAATTTGCTACAATAAAATTTTCAGAATCAACAAGAATCAATGGAAAAAAAAAAACCACAGATAAATAAATAAATATAAAAAAAAAAAAACCAATAAAATCTTTAAATAAGAAATAAGGATAAAAATAAATTTTATCATAAGAACCCCTCAATCCCAACGGATTACCAGATCCAGTTCCATGTAAAAAAATTAAATGTAAAAAAATAACAAAAATCATAAAAAAAGGAAAAAAAAAATGAAATGAAAAAAACCGAATCAAAGTCGGATTACCAACAGAATAGCCCCCCCAAATCCAGTAAACAATTATCTCACCCCAAACAGGAATTGATGAAAGGAGATTAGTAATAACAGTAGCCCCCCACAATGATATTTGTCCCCACGGCAAAATATAGCCCATAAAAGCAATTATTATGAGTAATAAAAAAATAATTACACCAGTTAATCAAACTAACGTCTTCTTAAAAGAAAAATAATATAATCCACGTCCAACATGAAAGTAGAGAAAAATAAAAAAAAAAGAAGCGCCATTAATATGTATATAACGAAGTAATCAACCTCCATTTACATCACGAACAATATGAATCACCCTTTCATAAGCTATTAAAACTCTTGCCCTATAATGAAATCTTAAAAACAAGCCAGTTAAAAATTGAATCAATAATATTAAACCCAATAAAGAGCCAAAATTTCAAAAATAAGAAATATTTAAAGGAGAAGATAAATCAATAATAAAAGAATTAATTCCCAAAAAATTTAACTTACGAAAAAGCTTATAATTCATTAAATTTTAATTCGAAGAGGACCCCGATTTTTTTTAATAATATCATAAACAATTATTAAACAAAAAAATAAGTATAATACAAAAAATAAAGAAAAAAAATATCTAGAAAATATATAAAATTTTAATAAACTATAAAATTCATAATAAAATCTCAAATTAACTAATAATTCCATTAAATCGCCACCCAACAAACTATAAATACATATAATTAGTACTATTAATAAAAAAAATATTAAAAAAAAAAAAAATCTAAAATATAAAATAAATTTCTCACTTACAATAATTCTACAAATATATATAAATATAATTATTACCCCACTCATAAACAATAAAAAAATAATATAAGAATAAAAATAAGAATTTAATAAAAATGTAATTATAATAATAATTAACAACAAAAAAAAAATTAATAAAACAACAAGAATAAGAGGATTTAAAGAAATAAATATTATTATAATAATAAATAATAAAACCAAATTAATCCCTATCAATCAACAAATAATTTAAATAAAAAATACTAATTTTGGAAATTAGAAATAAAATCAATTTTTTTGTTGAAAATTATACTTTAAACTATATCATAATAATATCTTTGAATTACAAAATCAACATTTTAATTTTAAACTATTAAAATTATGATAAATTTAGAAGAAGTTAAAATTATAATTTTATATTACTCTATTCTCTTCACTTTATATATATTTTTAAAAAATCATATTATTAATAATTTAATTATTATTGAATATTTAATTATCTTAACTATTTTAATTATATTTAATATATTAATAATTATAAAAATAGAAAATTTTCTAATTCTATATTTATTAATTACAGCTATTTCAGAAAGAATTATTGGATTATCTATATTAATTTCTATGATTCGAACTCATAGAAATGATTTTATAAAATCACTTTCAGTTATAAAATTTTAAAATTTATTTTAATAATTGTGCCAACCCTAATTATAAATAATAAAAACAATAAAAGTATAATAATAATATTTATTATACTTATAATATTTAACTTAAGTCTGCAAGAAAAAATTATTGGAAAATTATCATACATAATTATAGGAGATTTAATTTCATTTTGAATTTCTAATATATCAGCTTGAATTATTTTTATTATAATGTTTATCAATATAAAAAAAATTACAATATATAAAAAAGTAATATCTTTTCTCCTAATAATTTTAATTTTAACATTTTATAATTGAAACTTTATAATATTCTATGTATTATTTGAAATATCTGTAGTTACAATCTTAATTATTATTATTTCATGAAGATATCAACCAGAGCGAATAGAAGCAATAATATTCATAGTTATTATAACATTTATATTTTCTCTCCCCTTTATAATATCCATGATAATTGAATATAAATATCTTAATTTCTGATTTATTAACAAAAAAATTAATTTAATCAACTATATAAGATTCCTATTTATTTTTATAGTAAAAATTCCAATATACTTTATACATATTTGATTACCCAAAGTACATGTAGAAGCCCCCGTACATGGCTCCATAATCTTAGCAGCAATTATATTAAAATTAGGGTGTTACGGAATAATTCGAATAAATAATATAATAAGTAATTTTATAAATTTAAACAAAATTATTTTTACAATAAGACTATGATCAATAATTATTTTAAGAATAAATTGCATAATACAAATTGATATTAAAACTTTAATTGCTTACTCATCAGTTGTTCACATAACTATAACCATTATAAATATTTTAATAAACAAAAATAAAAGAATTTTTAGTAGAATATTAATTATGTTAGGACACGGACTATGTTCAGCAACAATATTTTTTATTACAAGAATTATATATAAAAACTCCAAATCACGAAGAATTTTATTAAATAAAAGAATAATAATAAATTCACCAACAATAAGTACAATTTGATTTTTATCATGTATAAATAACGCCCCAATACCACCCTCAATCAACTTATTAGGAGAAATATTATCAATTAAAAATATTTTTAATTGATCAATAACATTACTTACACCAACATTTATTATAATATTTCTAAGATCCATATATAGAATTTATTTATTTTATCTCCCCAAACAAGGTAAACCATCACTAAATATTAATAAACCAGAATTAAACAAAAGAGCTAATATAGTAATTTGCATGATTTTAATTTTACCCATTATTTTAATTTCAATTAAACCAATAATATTATTTATTTAAAGAACAAATTTAAATAGTTTATATATAAAATATTAATTTGTGATATTAGAGAAAAATTATAAATTTTTTAAATTATTTTAAATAAATATTATTTAATTAAAATTAGAGTAATAAGAGTAATCATAATATTAATATTTTTCATAACCATCAGAAAGTCTATAAAACTCATAATTGAATGAAATATAATAAAAATTATATCCTTAAATTTAAATTTCTCCATTTTAATAGACTCAAAATCAGTTATTTTCGCAGCAACAGTCATACTCATTACAGCATCTATTATATTATACAGTAAATTTTACATAATAACTACAAAAAAAGAAAATAAATTTTTTAAATTAATTATAATTTTTATTTTATCTATATTAATATTAATTTTTAGACCGAGGATAATCTCCCTTATCCTCGGGTGAGAGGGATTAGGAATAACATCATTTATTCTAATTATATTTTATCAAAACAAAAAAACTCTAGCAAGTAGCTTCCTAACTATAATAATAAATCGATTAGGAGATATTATACTAATTATAAGAATAGCTATTATAATTAACTTAAATTCATGAATAATCACCTGCCAAATATTTAAAATATATAAAATAATTATAATTTTAATCTGCATTGCCGCCTTTTCAAAAAGAGCTCAGATTCCCTTCTCATCATGATTAACAGAAGCAATAGCCGCGCCAACACCAATTTCAGCACTTGTACACTCATCAACACTAGTTACAGCAGGAATTTTTCTAATCATTCGATTTGAACAAACAATAAAATACACAAACTTAAATTTTTATATAATATTAATAAGAATAATAACACTCATTATAGCAAGAATAAATTCAATCACAGAATGAGATTTAAAAAAAATTGTAGCCCTATCAACACTAAGACAATTAAGAATAATATTTATTTCTATCTCCATTCACATATATAGACTAGCGATATTTCATATAATTATGCATGCAATATTCAAAGCACTAATTTTTTTATGTTCAAGCACAATTATTACATATTCTAACACACAAGATATACGAAAAATAACAAGAATAATTAAATCATCAATTATTAACAATGTCAGAATAATAGTAGCAACCCTCACCTTATCTGGATTCCCATTTTTATCAAGATTTTATTCAAAAGAATTAATTATAGAAATAATAATAATTAAAAAAATAAACTGAATATTAATTTTATCTTTCTACGCATGTATAATATGCACACTATTCTATTCTATAAAAATAATTTTATTTACAACCATTATAAAAAAAAATATATCAATAACAACAATTAATGAAACGCAAGAACAACAGATTAGTAAAATAATACTATTAATTCCATCAATTATAGCCGGCAACAAATTAAATTGAATTATTAATTTAAATTTTAAATTACCTCACATAAAATTTATTAACAAAATTATCCCAGTCATAATAATGATATATATATTAATCATAATTTATAGAATTTATTCTAAAAGAATTAACATAATATATAATAAAAATTCAATTAAAATTATAATAAATAATTCAATGTGATTTATAAAAATTATAACAACACCAATAAAAAAAAAACTACTAGCTAATTATATAATAATTTTTAAAAGAACAGAAATCAAACTATTAATTTTATCCACAGATATAATTATAAAATTAAAAAATATAACAAAAATTAATTATACAATTATTATAAAAGACTTTATTAAAATTATTATTATTATACTAATTATTTTAATAATTATTTTATATTTAAATAGCTTAACTAATAAAAGCACAATATTGAAGATATTGAGATAATAAAAAATTTTTAAATATTAATTTTTTTTATAATGAAAATATAATGTTTTAAATAAACTATAAAAATAAAACTTTAGTAAATATTTTTACTACATATATAGTTAGAAGCTATAACTCAAAAGTTTTAGTTAGATTATTAAAAAAATCAATTTCAATATTAACAATAATGTACCTCTAATTTGGTTTTAACTAATACAGTTAAATTTATATGAGGAAATCTACTCCTAATTATTTAAGTCGAAATTAAACGTAAACTTTTACTTCTATATAATAAATAAAGTAAGAAAATAATATTCATCTTCTAATTGCAAACTAGAAATTTTTTTTATTAAAACTATTACCCCCCCCCCAATAAAGATAAAATTATAATAACCAATTTAATAAACCACCCCACCACTCATAAAAAAATCCAACAATTAAAATAATAAAAAAAATATAAAAAATTATAATAACATAATATAAATTATATAACTTCATAATAAAAGCAAAAGGTAATAACAAAATTAACTCAACATCAAAAATCAAAAAAATAATTGAAATAAAATAAAAATGCAAAGAAAAGGGTAAACGTAACAAATTTAATAAATCAAAACCACACTCAAAAACAGAGTATTTTTCACGATCTAAAAGAAACTTTAATATAAATAAATAACTCATTAAAACCAGAACCCCCAACAAAAAAAGTAAACACCCCCCAAAAAAAAAAAAAAAAGACATATTTTATTTAAAAATAAACCTCTTAATTGGAAATTAAATATACTAAACTTATACTAATAAAATAATTAATTCTTACATTCCCCACCAATACAAAAATACATACAAAAACAATCAAATTAAATCAACAAAGTGTCAATACCAAATAGAATATTCAAATCCATAAAAACTTAAAAAAGAAAAATTATTACAATAAAATCGATAAAAATTAAAGGAAAGAAAAATTAATCCTAACAGCACATGAAACCCGTGAAAACCAGTTAAAATAAAAAAAGAGCACCCAAAAACACCATCCCTAAAGTCAAAAAAAAGCTCATGATATTCATACATTTGAATAACAAAAAAATAAAATCCTATAAAAATACAAAAAAGATAAGAAATTTTTAATAAATTGTAATCCCCAACAAATAAGCCATAATGAGATCAAGTAATAAAAAATCCAGACCTTAATAAAACTAAAGTATTAAGAAAAGGTAAATCTATATAATTAACGGCCCCCACCCCTTGTGGGGGCCAAAATAAACCTAAACTTATGTCAGGACTTAATCTATAATAAAAATATATTCAAAAGAAAGAAACGAAAAAAAAAAATTCAGAAACAATAAAAAAAATAATACCTATACTTAAGCCAGACCTTACAACTAATAAATGAGAGCCTAAATATAAACCTTCACGAATAATATCACGCCACCACTGAATACAAATTAATACTAAAATAAAAAAAAAAAAAAAAAAAAAAAAACAACTATGATGTAAAAGTAAAAAAATTAAGCTAAATCCCACATTAACAAAATTAAGGGAAATTAAGATAGGTCAGGGCCTACACCTAACTAAATGAAAACAATGATTATTTATTAACATAATTAAATTTCACTAGAATACAAGGTTAATAGTGTGGAAAATACATAAGCCTGAATAAAGCAAACAAAAAATTCGAATATAAAAAATATTAATTGAATAAAGAAGATATATATAGTACAATTGCCCAATAAACTTATAAGTAAATGGCCTGAAATTATATTAGATATAAGTCGAACTCTCAGAGATCAGGGACGAATTAAATTTCTTCTCCTCTCAATAAAAACTATAAGCGGAATGAGAACCAGGGGGGTTCCTAAAGGAACTAAATGTGAAAATATAGAATTTGTAAATTTTAATCAGCCAATACTAATTATACCTAGTCATAAGGGTAAACTAAGACTCACAGCAAAAACAAAGTGAGAGGAACAGGAGAAAGTATAGGGAATTAAACCCAAAAGATTAATCATTAATAAATAAATAAATATATTAATAAATAAAATTACCCCGCCCTTAACTATCTTATTAACCCTAAAAAAGTTATTATACTCACCTAAAAGCCCTTTAATTGTAGTAACCATAAAATAGTTAACATTATTTAAACTAACTCAAAAATTTGAGAAAAAAACAAAAAAAATAAAAATTAAAATAATTCAATTTAAACTCAAGGATAAAAAAAATGTATGAGGGTCATAAACTTCAAATAACCTTCTTATTATATAAATTAAAATTTAATTTTAAAATCTAAGAACGAAATTAAACTCCCCCTATTGCTAAATTTTATAAAATATTTAAAATATAAAAAAATTAATAAAAATACATAAATTAAAACAAAATATAATATTAAACCCAATCAAATTAAATTAGATATTTGAGGAATCAAAGAATAATAAATCAACTTTAATTTGACAAATTAATATTATAAAACTTTAACTAATTCTTTTCATTAAAAATAAATGTAACCTTATTATAATTGATTTAAGAGATCAAAACTTACCTGAAGCTTTTTAATGCTACAATATTCTAATTATTCAACACTTAAATAATTTTAAATTCATTGACTCAACAACAATGGGCATAAATCTATGATTTATGCCACAAATTTCAGAACATTGGCCATAAAATAAGCCCAATCGATTAATAGTAAAATTTAACTGATTTAGCCGGCCAGGAACTGCGTCTACTTTAACCCCTAAAGCCGGAACCGTTCAAGCATGCAACACATCATAAGACCTAACTAACAGACGAATTTTTAGCCCCAATGGTAAGACTAGAGAATTATCCACTTCTAACAATCGAATAAAATTATAAATTATATATGAATCATATTCTAACTTATTAAAATCACTATATTCATAGCTTCAGAACCACTGATGTCCTAAGACCTTACAGGTAATTAGGGGATCCTTAACTTCATCCATTAAATATAAAATTCGAATAGACGGAAAAGCTAAAAAAAGTAAAATTAAAAGAGGAAGAGTAGTTCAAACAAACTCCAAAACTTGATTATCACCCATAAATCGACTAACAAAAACTCTACACCCTAAAAATACTATAATATAAACAACAAAAAACAAAATTGTTATAATAATTATAAAAGAAAAATCATAAAAAAAAATTATTTGCTCTATAATAAATCTTGACCTATCTTGAAATCTTAAATTTAATCAAGTATTAATTTCTAAAAAAGATTTAATTTTAATCTTATAAATAAATCTTAAATTTATTGCATAACTTCTGCCACAATAGAAATAATAAATTAAACTCAGCTCCTTAAACCTATGAGACAAAGCAGGCTTATTAATTTTTCACTCTAAAAAACTAACAGTCAATAATTTAAAATTAACTAACCGAAATAAAATAAAAGCTTCAATAATAATATAAAAAAATATAATGATTGAAACAAACCTAAAAAGACTACCCAAAGAAGATACTTTATTTCACAAAAGGTAGCAATCACCATAATCTGAATAACGCCGCGGTATCCCATTTAATCCTAAAAAATGTTGAGGAAAAAAAGTTAAATTCACTCCCAAAAATATTAAATAGAACTGAGATAAAAGTAAATAATTATTCAAAGAAACACCCACCACTAAGGGAAATCAGTAAATAAATCCACCTATAATAGCAAAAATAATCCCCATTGATAAAACATAGTGAAAATGCGCAACTACAAAATAAGTATCATGTAAACACACATCAACAGAAGAATTACCAAGAATAATTCCAGTTAATCCACCCATAGTAAATATAAATAAAAATCCTAGAACTCATAAAATCAAAGGACTTTTAAATATTATATCTGCACCCCCCAAAGTAGCCAACCACCTAAAAATTTTAATCCCAGTTGGCACTGCAATAATTATAGTAGCTGAAGTAAAATAAGCTCGAGTATCAACATCCATCCCCACAGTAAATATATGATGTCCCCAAACAATAAATCCTAGAACTCCAATAGTTAACATAGCATAAATTATACCCAAACTCCCGAAAACTTCCAGTTTTCCCACTTCCCTCCTAATTAAATGAGAAATAATACCAAAACCAGGTAAAATTAAAACATATACTTCAGGGTGACCAAAAAACCAAAATAAGTGTTGATACAAAATTGGATCACCCCCACCTACTGGATCATAAAAAGAACTATTAAAATTTCGATCTAACAACAACATAGTAATAGCCCCAGCCAAAACAGGTAAAGAAATTAAAAGTAAAAATACTGTAATAAGAATTGACCAAATAAATAAAGTTAAATACTCAAATTTTATGCCCAACAATCGCATATTAAAAATAGTAACAATAAAATTAATAGACCCCAAAATAGAAGATACCCCAGCAATATGTAAGGAAAAAATTGTTAAATCTACTGAACACCTCCTATGACTTAAGATTATAGAAAGGGGCGGGTACACAGTTCAACCTGTCCCCCTCCCCCCCCCAATTAATATTCCTATAATTATGAATATAAGAGAAGGAATAAGTAATCAAAATCTTAAATTATTTATACGAGGAAACGCTATATCAGGAGCACCCAATATCAAAGGAATTAGCCAATTACCAAAACCTCCAATAATAAGAGGCATTGTCATAAAAAAAATTATAATAAATGCATGAGATGTAACTAACACATTATAAAGTTGATCGTTACCCAAAAAAGAACCAATATTTCTAAGCTCAAGACGAATTAACATTCTCAAAGAAGTTCCTAATATCCCCCTCCAAATTCCAAAAATAAAATATAAAATACCAATATCTTTATGATTAGTAGAAAAAAATCAAGTTTTCAT